CCGTTAAACCCTGATTAATGAACCTAAAAAATCCCTCAAATTGTATCTGACTAAATCCAGGTATTGTGTACATTCCCTCATTTCCATCCCGGAGCATCTTAATCTTAAGTTTCCTTTTTATCGAAAAATCCCATTATTGGCTCGCTCTTCATCGAACCGTATGGATCGATCTAGCAATGATGGAATATATATTCTATTTACTGAATTACATAAAATTTTAGCCAACTCTATATATGTATTTCATACGTATGAACGGAGATGAAACGGATGAATAACGAGAATTTTCGACGCAAATTCGATTCGAATTTGCGAGAGATACAATTAGACTTATGAAGTCTTGTATGGAATATAAAAATTGATCCAATTTCTACCTATTATGATATTACGATCAGATTGGGTACCAAAAAAAGTGGATTCAAGAGTGAATTCGGTCTCTATGAATGAGATAAAGACAAGATAGAATAATATAATCAGGAGCGCTATAGGATTTACTTTTATTTTAACACTTCATGCTCAAAACAAAAAATGATTTGCGGATTCTTTTTTTTGGGGGAGTATAATTTATAGAATATGATTGAAGTGCGTAATAGGAGTGAGTTGTATGTATTTTATTAAGTACATGCCAATATAGTTATCTAGCCCTCTGTATATTCCATCTTTTATCGTAGTTCCACTTAGGGTAACATGGGTTGTGCTATATCATAATTTCTCTTTTCTATTCAATATAGTCAATAAAAAATTAAAGCACGACGATTCTCTATAGAAATATGTAGATAAGATACCTGACTCGGTATCCGTGTCACAATTTCTGTTCTGGGGTTTACATATATACATAATTGTTGTTATAATTTAAATAAAAAAAAAAAGATTGATTATTGATTAGTAGTAAATCCATTTTTTTTTTTTTATTTTTTTTGTCATTACATTAAAGAAAAAAAAATGGAGATACAAATCTTAAAACCGTTCATTAATTCAACGTCAATGGTATAGTTAATGGTTCTAATTTGCCCTGAATTTTTCAGTCAGAAATCCATTTTTCTCTTTTCTATTGAAAAGAGAAGAGAAATTTTTAAGTAGTGTATGTATTGAGATACAATTAATCGAAGAAAATGATCTCCTGGGTCCAATAAAAACCAATAAAAAAAGGAATTCTTTTTTGGTTTGTAAAAGGACAACAAGTATAACGGGATTCAGGATTAAAATTAAATAAAAAAGAAAAAAATGGTTCAGTAATAACCCCTCCCTCAAAAAATAATTAGGAAAAAATTTAAGAATAGATAGAATATAGAATATCTAGGATATTTATATCCATTTTATATTGATTGTTTTGGCGGCATGGCCAAGTGGTAAGGCGGGGGACTGCAAATCCTTTATCCCCAGTTCAAATCCGGGTGTCGCCTGATCAACAAAAAACTCGGGATTTCTTATCCTGCTGATCTAAACCTAACTCGACGAATTCTTGCCCAACAGAAACCGAGGCAAAGCAAAGGACTGGGCCTTGTCGATACTTGAATAATCCGTAGGTTCCATAAAATAAAAGACTGTAAAATTTTTCCTCAAAATATGGATTCTATTTTGTGTGTGGCCTAAACTGGTACCAATAGGCATAAAGCAACCCTTACTTATTAATGATCGGTTCGGTCCATTTATTTGATTTATCAATTGATAAATCAAATAAATATTGAGAGTAAGTTCTGGGATTCAGAACTACGAAAGTAAGAGATTGGAAATCTTGGTATCCAAACCAAAGAGTCCAAAAGGACTCTCCATTTTTGCTTCTAGGATTAAAAAATGGATGATAGGAAAGACTATCAAGTCCTTCTAATTACCTTACCCTACACTACTAAGGTAGTGTCTACTGACTCCGTCTAGAATCAGATTGAATAGGCTGATGGGAAATCAAATTAGGAGTTGTGTAAAGGACTGAATTGAATGAAAAGATACTTTGTATCCAGACTCACGCGAGATTCTGAGTGCTCAACCAATCAATATTGATTGATTGGTTGATTGGCTTTTATAGAGTAAAAGTAAAAAAAAAATGGCGGGGGTTAAAAAAAAAGAATGTAATATGAGGCCCCCCGATTCTTTCACATAAAGAGAAACTATAAAGCTTATAGAGAATATAGGTATGTGATAGATAGTTATCTATCTTGATAGTATACTTTTATGTCTTTTTGCTTATGAAAAAAAAAAAGTCAACAAACTGTGGGTCTTACTATTCCTATATGTTCCATTAGGATAGGAGCATTCACTTGATATTGATTGATATTAAAAAAAAAAATGTATATCATATTTGTGCCTAATGCTTCCTGATTCTACCAGAAATCCCATAATATTAGGAACTTGTTATGATTGGGTTCATTGGATTGCTTCATCAATAGCCTTAAGTCAGAATCTCATTTTGACTCTGCACCATTGATTCCACTATGATTAGTGATCAATAATGGAAAATTCCTTCATTTCATAAGGATAGGGGACATAATTCACATGGATATAGTAAGTCTCGCTTGGGCTGCTTTAATGGTAGTCTTTACATTTTCCCTTTCACTCGTAGTATGGGGAAGAAGTGGACTCTAGGGGTACTCTTAATTGAGTAATCGAATTGTATAAATTGTTTAATTGATAGTTTTGCGAAGTGTTTTAAAATGGAAATGTCTCTTGTTTCAAAATTCTACTGGAATACAGTAAAATATGAATAATAAAATACACTAATGAATAATAACCATTCGATCAAACAATGAATGATTACCATACCATAGTTGTGTTTCGAAACTCAAATCAACCGGATACATTACATATGATTGATAGGATTTTTTTCTAACCGAGTTCTTCCTAGTTCGTCCTAAACTAAATATTCTATTTTTATTTGATTTGATGAATCAGCTTTTACCAGAATTATGGATGTTACAATAAACAATAAGAAACAAGCAATCCTTATTTTTCTTTTTTTTTTATACATTTATTTATACATATATAATATTAATATATGATATGCCCATATTATTCTTCCTCCATTGATTGTTTCGATCGATCCCGGGATACATATTTATATATTATAAAAACCTAGGAATTAGAATAGAACAGTTGACTTTCTATTATTTTGTATTGATAAAAATTCGGCTGTATTGAAGAAAATAAATAGAATTAGAGTGCTGTTTATTTACATTTACATCTAAATAAGATATAGATATCTACATACATATTGTAGATCTATATCAAGCCTATATCTGTATACAACTTTATTTATATAATAATATATAGTATACCTAGATAGTGTGGTAGAAAGGTTTATATTATATAGTTCTTTCTACCATACTATCTCAGATACTGTCAATTCCAGTCCAATCATTTCATTTAAGACTTGGAGTTTGAATCCCTTTCTTTTCTTCAATCATTGATAAGAACTAATAAGTCAAGTTTCAGTCAAATTAATCATTTTGACTGACTGTTTTTACGTAGATGATAAGTAAAAAAGCAGTAGGAACTAGAATGAACAGTGCAGTAGCAATAAATGCGAGAATATTTACTTCCATAATATCATTATTTTTTTTTTTTTGCTTCGCAATAACTCGGGATTTAATCCCATAGAGATGATAAATAAATTTGACTCCTGTAAAGTAAATTAAATGGGATGAATTGCATCCTGATGATACTGAATCAGATCAATGTTATGAATAACAATATCTGATCTATCAAATCGATTCATCGTCGAGAATTGAATAGTATAACATAGGAAGATCTTTTATCCATACCAAAAAAAAACGGGATTCCTAATCCAATAAAGAATCCCATTGAGTTTATCATCCTTTTCCACTCTTTATTTTCTATAAACTGCCCTCGTCTCCTCCTTATACAATTATCTGATAAGATATCATATGACCGGTATTCTATTCTATTGGCCATAGACCCAACCAAACAAACAGTAGAAGTGAAATAGAAAAAATGACGCGTTAAGTTCTAAGCTAAGTTTTTGTAATGATCTAATCTTTTTGGAATACGGAGAAGTATGATAAATATGTGTCCGAGTATAGTCTAAAAGATATAGATATAATATTCTACCAAATTGACTAAAAGGGGAGGGACGTTCTTTGTTTGGTTTTTCTTTTTTTTTTTTTTTTTCTTAGGATCCTCACCCTCGGATTGGGACTGGAACATATCCATCAAAAATTCAGTGTGCAATTTAATTTAGTAATTGAGGTTACACAAAATTAGAGCTACAATAAATAGGGGCGGTTTAATCTGAAAAGTACTCTGTCGAGGTTTAATTATGTTAAGTTAAATTTATTGTGTATCGTACAATAAACGAGTACAATTTATATTTAAATTTTTATTTTATATGTGCTCTCCGGTAAAAATATGAGTACTCTATTCCATTTCATGGAATAAGAGCAATCGAAAAAGCCAGACCAGTATGGTATCTATCAAAATACTGAATATAGTGATACCGCCGATTGCACCAATCTACATATGTTTATCCTTTAGATACTAGTGAGAGAAGCGGAAAAGTCCTTATTTTTCTGATGATAAATGCAAAACGAAAAACAAACAAAAGAGATAAAGATTCCCACTGGGAATTGGATCTTGTTCCCGGTCTCGACTTTCAGGGACAATGGAGAGATGAATTTATATTTAAAAATTCATCGGATCCTAGTTCGGGACTGACGGGGCTCGAACCCGCAGCTTCCGCCTTGACAGGGCGGTGCTCTGACCGATTGAACTACAATCCCAGTGAAGTGTATAGCATACATATTCTTATGGTTTGGTTTCATAAAAACATTATATTCGCTGTGTTGTAACATAGATACGAATGAAATACGTATATTATATCCACATGGATATGGACTCTAGTGAGAGTGACACAGATTACTAGGAATCTGTGATTTTTTTATTTCCACAAGATTAATAATCAATCTTTCAATGAGAAAAAAAGGACTCTTTTTTTTTTACCCCTTTCCTGATATTTAAGGATCATGAATCTCGATCGTTAGAAAGATCAGAAC